GTTATTTCTTGACTTTAATCAGTGAACTTAAATCAAATTTGAATTTGAAAGGATCTTCTTTATTTTCAGAACAAGGAAGAATGGATTCCGAAAATAAAACAAAATTTTTATTCAATGCAATTAGAAGTGATCTTAATGATCAAAAAAAAAAAAAAAAATCTATTGGAATAAAAGAAATCAGTAAAAAAGTCCCTCGATGGTCATACAAATTAATCAACGAATTAGAACAACAGGAAGGAGAAAGTGAAGAAGAAGTACCAATAGATTATCAGATTCGTTCAAGAAAAGCCAAACGTGTAGTGATTTTTACTGATAACCGGGGAAATACCGATCCTAATAATAAGGATACTAATAATTCTAATAAAAGAGACGAAGTAGCTTTGATACGATATTCGCAACAATCTGATTTTCGTCGAGACATAATCAAAGGTTCAATGCGAGCCCAAAGATGTAAAACAGTTATTTGGGAACTTTTTCAAGCAAATGCACATTCTCCGCTTTTTTTGGACAGAATAGACAAATCACACCCTTTTTTTTTTGATATCTCCGAACTGATAAAACTCATTTTTAGAAATTGTATAGGAAAGGGAGCAGAATTCAAAATTTCAGATTATACAGAAGAAGAAATAAAAGAAAGGGAAAAAAAGGAAAAGGACAAAAAAGAAGAGAACAAAAGAAAAGAGAAAGCGCGGATAGAAGTAGCAGAAGCCTGGGATACCATTCCATTTGCTCAAGTAATAAGAGGTTCCATGTTAATAACTCAATCGATTCTTAGAAAATATATTATATTACCGTCATTGATAATAGCTAAAAATATTGGCCGTATGCTATTATTACAATTTCCTGAGTGGTCTGAGGATTTAAATGAATGGAATAAAGAAATGCATGTTAAATGCACCTATAATGGTGTTCAATTATCAGAAACAGAATTTCCGAAAAATTGGTTAATAGACGGTATTCAAATAAAGATGCTATTTCCTTTCTGTCTGAAACCCTGGCACAGATCTAAGCCACGGTCCTCTCATATAGATCGAATCAAAAAGAAAGGACAAAAAGATGATTTTTTTTTTTTAACGGTTTGGGGAATGGAAGCTGAACTTCCTTTTGGTTCTCCCCAAAAACGGCCTTCCTTTTTTGAACCCATTTTTAAGAAACTCGAAAAAAAAATTGGAAAATTGAAAAAAAAGTATTTTATATTTCTAAAAGTTTTAAAAGAAAGAACAAAATTTCTAAATATCTCAAAAAAAACAAAAAAATGGATTATCAAGGGCATTCCGTTTTTAAAAAAAATAAAAAAAGAACTCTCAAAAGTAAATCCAATTCTATTATTTAGATTGAGAGAAATATATAAATCAAGCGAAACTAAAAAAAAAAAAGAAAAAGATTCTATAACCCGCAATCATATAATTCATAAATCCTTTAGTCGAATTCAATCTACATATTGGACAAATTTTTTACTGACAGAAAAAAAAATGAAAGATCTGACTGATAGAACAAGCACAATCAGAAATCAAATAAAAAGAATTACAAAAAATAAAAAAAAAGTGACTCCAGAAATAAATGATAGTCCTAATAAAACAAGTTATAATGCTAAAAGATTCGAATCACCAAATTGGCAAATATTAAAAAGAAGAAATACTCGATTAATCCGTAAATTACATTATTTTATAAAATTTTTCACTGAAAGGATATACGCAGATATCCTTCTATCTATTAGTAATATTCCCAGAATTAATATACAACTTTTTGTTGAATCAACAAAAAAAATGATTGATAAATCCATTTACAATAATAAAAAAAATAAAAAAAGAATTAATAAAACAAATCAAAATAAAATGAATTTTATTTCGACTATAAAAAAGTCACTTTATAATATTAGTAATAAGAATTCACAGAATTTTTTTGACTTATCCTCCTTGTCACAAGCATATGTATTTTACAAAATATCACAAACACAAGTTCTTAACTTGTATAAGTTAAGATCTATTCTTCAATATCACGGAACGTCTTTTTTTCTTAAGACTTCAATAAAAGATTATTTTGGAAAACAAGGAATAATTCATTATGAATTAAGACATAAGAAACTTCGGAATTCTGGAATAAATCAATGGAAAAACTGGTTAAGAGGTCATTATCAATACCATTTATCTCAGATTAGATGGTCTAGATTAATAGCAGCAAAATGGAAAAATAGAATCAATAAATGTCGTACAATTCAAAATCAAGATTTAAACAAAGAGAATTCATATGAAAAAGACCTATTAATTCATTACAAAAAACAAAACGATTACGAAGTATATTCATTACCAAATCAAAATGATAATTTTCAAAAATACTATAGATATAATCTTTTATCTTATAGATCTATTAATTATGAAAATAAGAGGGACCCATATATTTATGGATCACCATTCCAAGTAAATAAGAATCGAGAGAGTTTTTATAATTACAACACACATAAACATAAGGGCAAATTTTTTGATATACTAGGGGATATCCC